CGTGAAGCAGAAACATAGATGCACTCCTATGAATGTGGAAAATATATCAGAAAAATATATCAGATTAGTCGATTCAAATTGTAATTGTGAATTCATCCAAAAATTGAGTTATGAAATTAGAGCGCGAAGTCTTGAAACTTGAAAGAATCATTCTAAATACCGATCTTTAGTACTCAAAATGGGTCCGAAATGACTGGATATTAATCGAATAAGAATAATACCTAGTAAGACCAACTACTAGTAAGACAAACTAATGGGTTAGGTTTCATATCAGTAAAAATCTTGATTTTGAAGCAAACCTATACACTGGGGCGCAGCACAGTGACAGAATCAGCCGAATGAATCGTAAATGCTCTGATCTATAGATCAGATTTCTAATGGAATCGCGCGTTAGCCGACGATTCAACAGACCAAATGCTAAAACCAACTCACGGAAATCGAAAGGATGCAAACACTAATGGATTTAATTAAGACCAGACCAATTCATTATCTTTGAAACAAAGGGGCTGTTTTTCCGCAAAATAAAAATAAATAAAGGCGATGAGTCGGGTGGTTCCTAACTCGCCCAAGTTCAAACAGACCCTCAATCTTCTTGCAAAAAGTCAGCATCAGTAGAATTGGAATTAGGAACGATGAGCAATTAGGTTGGAGTATATTGTATTGGGATACAAATATTTATAAATATTCTATAGCCCGGTCCAAGATCCGTGTGATTTACTATTCGATATTTGATTCCATTCGGCTTGGGTCTGATTGTAGTTTTTGGCCGGGCTCATGTCATGAGTTTGGCTTAAAAAATTCACTTATATTGGGTATACCGAGGGTATACCAAAGAAAAAGAGTATCACTAACTCTTTGATCGTGGGTAGGAAGGAAAAATTCGTATGTATGTAATTGACTCACGAGGATTTCTCAAGAAGAATGGGTTTGTTTATCCGAAATTGGAAAAATGCCGATTGGGTCCATTCATTTTTTTTTAGTTTTATGCTTTAAACGATCCCCGAAGAACGAGCATGTGGGCATGATTCTATTTCGATGGAGCAAGCAACCGGCCAGCTACAAACAATAATGAGGAAATGAAAATTGAAAATTATACAAAATAAAAAAATTCAATTCAAAAAAAAAAAATGAATTCCAAAATTAGGGCTATACGGACTCGAACCGTAGACCTTCTCGGTAAAACAGATCAAACTTATTAGTACCGAAATGATTCGAACTGTTTCAAAGACCCAACATGCATTTTTTTTTGCATTGGGCTCTTTCATCAACTGATATAGATATCAGCTAGTCCGCCATTTTTTTCTTCACAGAAAGATACCGAGATGGCTCCACGTGCTCTGATTCAGTATTTGTATTTCTGTCCAGGAGCAATACCAAAGTGTTTCAAAGAAGAATTACCTTGACGTAGGTCTGCCTCTGGCCTAGATCAACCTAAGTGAATTTAAGTGAAATGGAGTCTCTATCGCTCTGCCCAAAGCGTCAAATATGAAACTTCATACACCTTAAAGTTCATAGGACGAAAAGAGATTTTTTGAGGTCCTTGTACTCATGATGCCTAGCATTGAATGGACTGGGTATTCACCTTATCAATTATAAAATCTATGGCGGGTTCTTTTTAGCGCCTAAAATGGCACCGGAATTGGACCAATCAAATATTTGTCAGGCTATTGTTCTCTTGTTCCCTCGAACCCATGGAGTAAGACATAAATCTCTCAACTCAACAACTCAATAAGAGAAATTCTGTTGATTGCATGATGGACTCCTCTGAAAAAACATTGGCGCGCGTGTAAACGAGGTGCTCTACCTAACTGAGCTACAGCCCTTTTGTTTGTGATAAATATTTTAATCTATATAGAATTTCTTGTCAAGATGAATATTCCATGATCCAACATGATGGATCCCTGATCTGTTTCCTGCGAAAGACAGGTATTGATTAGAAGTAAGATTCCATCTATAATTCTAATCCATCGATGTGACGGGTCTCTTTTGTTTCTCTTTGTGATGATAAACGACCTACTTAACCCAGTGGTTAGAGTATTGCTTTCATACGGCGGGAGTCATTGGTTCAAATCCAATAGTAGGTAGAACTTATTAGATACCGCAGTCAATAGTATCTAATAAGTATTTCTACCCAACTTCTTTTTTTTTTTTTATCTTTTCCATTCCCTGCTACTCGTATTCTATTGAATTTTTTTTCGTTGCATCAAAATCCGATTACACCCGATTGTATTCAATCGGCAGAATCAAAATTTGGTGTATAAACAGAACTTCTTTTTATTACTTTTTCTTTTTTATTTGATTTTGATTCGGACGCCCCAACAACAACTAGTTACGAGATTGCATTAATAGCCTCTACTCGCGTCCTAGCTCGTCTGAGAGCTAAATTTGCCTCAATTGTTTGTCTTTTGCCTTCAGCTCTACTCAAGTTAGCTTCAGCGATTTCAAGAGTTTGCCGAGCTTCTTGCGGATCAATGTCACTACCCTTCTCCGCATCATTTAC